AAGATAAGGCCCATCTACGCTGCACCAAAGGGTAAAGTTCGTTATCGACGACCAGCTAGTCACTATCTTGGCTGATGACGAAGAAGTGGGCTCAAGAAAGGTAGAAGTTGTACAGCATGTAGAGTCGGGACTTCAATTCCTATCGTATCAGTTCGAGACAGTCAATTGTATCCCCCTCGACGCGAGGCCACCCAAAAGAATGAAGACGAGCTCACCCGGGTGGAAAATGCATTCAATTTCACCCCCTATTTGAGTAAGGCTGGAAAGGGCGGGTTTATTTCATAGGATGTAAAGAGTGAAGGTCTTAGGTGCGTGAATTAGATCAGCATGAGTTTGACATCTTTAACACTTCTTAACGACGTCGTGACAATCCTCATCCATGGTAGGCCAGTAGTCACCTTGCCGTAGGATTTTCTTAGCAAGCAAAAGGGAGTGGAAGAGTGGGAGGGAAATAAGAGAGAAGAGCACGCGGATAAATCTTAATCTTTTTCCGCGTAAAATGAAAAAAATTACATTAACATTGAAAATTGAATTTTTTGAATTAAATGGTACAATTAGTTTTTCCTTCTTTAGCTCTAACTTTCTCTCTTTATATGATATGAGTAAAAGAAAATGAGATAGCTACGGAATCACTTTACTAAGTTGGAGTTTCTATGCGGGCTAAGCCTTTCACAAAAGAAAGCAAGTTCCTTTGACTTTACAAAAAGCAAGAGAGATCCAGAAAGCGAGTAGGTAGGATAGCTAGCATTCTTTTCCAGCTCTATTACCTAGACTTTTCTTTTTAGCATATCATAATGAAAGTGAAGATCTTCTCATCCAGTGGCAGTCTCAACGGTGGAGGGCTAACGAGAAGACTGTCCCAGTTAGGGATATAGCGAATAGATAGATGTCCTTCCCTTGCTCCCGATTGGTTGTGAGTGTCTTTCACTCCTAGGAGTGCTTCTTTGTTCTCCCGCTTTAAGATCCTGTGTAAGTTGAAGTTTGAGTTGCAGAGCCAGTTGGAGAGCAATCCAGCCCATAAAATGGAAGGTTGCCCAACCGCGTATATGTTGGGCAACCTTCCATTGCTGCGGCTGGCCATTCCCTGTTAGCTCTTTCAGCAACCATCTTTTGATTCCAAAACCAAAGACTGACTATCCCCTCCCTCCGGGAGATAGAAAGGACCCACTCAATCCATACTTTCTTTGTTTGAGAATGATGTTGGGAGAAAGAAAGGCGACTCTTGTGATCCTTCGACATTATTTAAGGGAGGGGGCTCGACCTGAAGCCTTGAAATAGAGTCCCATCCGCCTCCCCGGCTCCACGCGCCCTTACTAGTAAAGGCTCCCATTGGGAGAAGCAGAAATTGATGAGTGAGCGATTCGGCCTCTAGCCCTTCAATGATGGATTTGTCTTAAAACCCCGACCTCGGTAGAAAACGAACGGCTAACTCCTATCATTCATTTCCGTAATAACAACTTGATGTGAGGAAGTGCCATCATTCTCCTCTCTCAGGGTCGAAAAGCGCCCGGCGGCGTGAAGTTGATGAGCAGGGAGGGTGTCTTTTTTCTAGTTGGCCAAGCGGCCATCCCCCGTCTTCCATAGCCAGGGATTAGTCATTTAAGGATCAGTTGATGCGCTGGGATGAAAGACAGTTCTTCGGTGCTGCTCCAGGACGAACAGTAAAGGCACATGAAGGTATTGGCTCTTACTATCGATCGGATGGAGAGAATCGCGGCGCTTTACCTTAAGAATATCTAAAGGCGAAGATTTTATTTCGACTAGCAAGTTTACGTACGGAGGTCCTAAGTTTATCATTGCTCGGTGAAGTCTGATTTGAGCCCTGGTCAAACTGATCCCTCCGGCAGAGGATGGTCTCATATTAGCTTTTGATCGCGCCTATCTGTCGTTGCCAATGAACCGATCACCAAGAGAAAGTCTCTCTCTTAAGGTGAAGCGCGTTTCAGCCAGCTGAAGGAAGGTCGCATTAGCGCCCCTGCAATCAAACTCAAGGAAAGCCTTTTGACAACCTTACTAATAGAAAGGGGAAAGATGCGCTCAATCCCTTGCTTGTTGCTCCAACTTAGGAGTAGGGGCTCTAGAGCTTTTTCCGCAGGCTGCTATGCTAGTTGTAGCGCGGCAGCGCTTTACTAATATAATAGAAAGTCAAGGGGACTCTATCATAATCTTACGAATCTACAACTCTCTTTACTGAACTGAGCGAGACTCTATCCAGATCTACAAAATTCGACAAAGAGCCTTCTTCTAACTAGGAGAGTCAGCAAGCTACCGGAAGCGAAGCTTCTGGCTCCCCCTTTGAATTTCCAATTCCTCCTTTTCGTTCTACTTAGGTAGAGCAATCCGAACTCTCGACAGAATATAAAAGAGGTTTTTGTTTTTATTCCTGTGTAGACACCTCAACGAACTCATGTGGACACTCCTAAGCCCGAGGACGATCTCTCAAATACACATGTTGATGTTGATCCGTTTTTCTTTTCTTTGCTGATTCCTCTCAATGAAATTTGCCATGTTGCACTAAGTTACTTACGGATGTATGCATGCAGTCCGGGAACACTTTGGGGTGAACACCCATCCAAACAAGTAGGGTCAATAGTTCAGCATTTAGGCCGTAACATTTAGCAACAAAAAAATCTTTAACCCAACAAGTGCTCTCCGAACCAAGCTAGATAGTCTCCTATCACTAGGCTCACCAACCAACCTGGACTTTTATTCTTCTTATTCCTACCGGATATCAAAAACCATAAGGATTGTTTCCAGCCATGAGTTCCCATATGACATAAGCGCTCTTGAGTGGGCTGGACCATTCCATCAAATCTTTGAGAAGGGGCCCAATCTCGTATTTGATGGTCGGCGCGGCGATAGACTTCGCTTCTACGACTGCCTCCCCAGCCGTTGCAAACACTGAGCGAGAACGGTAAGGGGCGCACAAAGAATGTCGTTGCGCGGGGATGCGATTCGCCAAGCTGGGGCAAACAAAGCCGTCCGGCCCTACCGGATTAGGCTTTCGAAGGAAAGGCCTTCGAAAGGAGACCCGGCAAAGAAAGAGCTATGCTATTGACCGACCCTTTCGTAGTGACTTCGAATCAATAGGCCTCTCCTTTTTTCTCATTTTGTTTGAGGCGGGCTGAATAGAGAATGAAATGCAGAAATAGGGGAAGGGTTCCAAACCTTTTTTTGGTTTAAGGGCTACTCGCCCTACCGAAGTACCAAAGGCTTTCGAGGTTTACACCTCCCTATTACACGACCTAAAAAAGGCTTTCAGTAGCGTCCTTAGAATCTAAGCCTTTTGAAGCGCCAGTAGTTGTAGCTGTGGGTAGGGCTTTCGTTCTTATCGCTCCGGGTTTCGATCTATATGACCTCCGGGCAGTACAAAGTACACCTCTTCCGTAGAGGCAGGTAGTAACCTAACCTTTAAGAGTCTGTTCAAGGGAGGAGCCCTCTTATCTATCAATGGAAAGATCTCCGTGCGTGGCGTGATAAGGAATCCTAGAAAAGATCGACTGAGACTCCCTCCCCGGTCCCACGAAGATCTCTACATACTTGTCTGTTCAGCCCAGGACAACTGAGATCTTCTGGTCTGCGTGCGTGGGAGCAGCTCAAACAAAGAAGAGTCTGGTCTGGTCTGAATTCAGGCCCGGCCCGCCCGTCTGCAGCTAGGTTCGGGAATGGCGCCAGGCGAGGACGCCGCTATACCCCTTAATGAATCGAATGGTCCTTCGACCTTCATTTGATTCCGACGGCCGGCATAGATCTCATGAGACCCGCCCACTATTACTACGAAAAAAGCCCTGCCCTTTTCCTTCGCTACTAGGGAGAGTAAGCAACCTCTATTAGCGCCGGACCGAATTGATCGTGTCATGTGCAACGTCCATCAATGATGGTTCATTAATGTCCATTGATTTAGACTCCTTCCCCCTTCCCAACTACGAATAAGATCGAGAGGAGCCCGAAAGAAAGCCCCCAAACCAAGAACGGAAACGGAAGCCTTTCTATTCACTCCCCATTCTCTCTTAAATAAAGCTCGCCCTCGAGCCCTGGGCAGGTCGGCCGGGTCTTTCCTTTCCCTGTTGTTCTGTTTCCGCCACGAGAAAGACGCACGGAAGAGGTATGCCCAGTGCGCGGAGGATCCGTTGAGAGTTTCTGTTGTCTCGGTAGGGAACTGTACGATCTTTTCCCCTATTGTATTGAATCAATAAAAAAAGAGGTCAGTGCTACGGCTCCCTATTGTTTGATCCAATATTGACCGGGGATGAGCCCCGACTTCCCTAGGTCCTTGCTTTGACCTCCCGTAGTGGTCCTTGCTTTTAATAAAGTGGAGCGGGGCCAATTTCTCGTACTTGCTCAGTGTGCCCCCCTTTCGTCGAGTGCCCCGCCCGGTTCACTGGGCTGTTGGCCTACCAAGCACTTGCCCGCTGCTCTTGCCGCCCGCTTGACGGGCGGAGCGCTCGTTATCCTTACTGTTCTCTCTGCTGGGGCCACCTATTGCTCTAGCCATAAGCTATGGCAGCTCCAGCTCGCAACCACAGGGGCCCGCCCTGCGAGGCCAGAGTGGGCTCAGCGGTCAGCCCCTATTCGAATTACGTTAGGGGGTCTTTCGCTTTTGCCAGATCTAGAGAGATACTACGAGTCCTCCGTCCCAGATTCCATCGCCGCGGCCATCTGGTTCACCGGTACTACCAAAAAGTCTCATGCTTACGTTACTGTTACTGATGTTTTAATTATCTTGGACCACGAAGACCCCGGTCGTGCTTCTGGTTTCCATTCCCATCATCATATTGATGATAAATCTCCTCGTGCTCTGCCATAAGAACTTGGAGTCCGTATCATGGTGAAGGTAAGGTAACGCTGTGATTCTTGCTCAAAAAACAGACCGAACGCGTTCGAGTTATTGGCTCGTCCGACCCGGCAGCATTCATGAGTCGCTCGTTCAACTGTCCCTCGGAGACACGGTCGAGAAGTACCATGCATGGTTGCCCCCCGTCCTTTCTTTCTCTCGGTCCCACCCAACAAGATACGGCTCAGACAAAAAACGTGAGCGCCCCTCCGCAAGCCTTATTTTTTTAGTAAAGTCAAGCTTTGGCTCCCTAAAGACTAAAGAAATGGATCAAAAAAAGGGGGGACTTCCGCAACGGGCTATGCCACCCAAACCAACTGAGGGAAGTCGCATCCGTCCCATCGCAAGCACCTACAATGTCATGATCACATTGGTTTACCCTTTTTTCTTTGGTAGTTCAACGGACGGTCGCCCCTCCAACAAGAAAAGGTATAAATATGGAAACTTCTCTGCCATTTGAATCGGAGAATTTATGGAGGAAATCGGGTTTTAAATTTCCAGAAACCACACGATTATATAGCCAAAGGGAATAGGCCGCGCCTAAAATCATCCCAAGCGCTGCTAATGTGGCTACTAAGCTATTTTTTTGGAAAGCTCCTACTGAGATGAGAAATTCCCCAATAAAGCTGCTAGTACCAGGTGAACTCATATTGGCCAAAGTAGAAGAGAAGAAAATGGTAGAGAGATTCGGCATGGTGCTCACTAAACCTCCGTAATATCTAACAAGTCGAGTCTTATGTCGGTCATATAGAACACCAACACATAGAAAAAGGGCTGAAGAAACCAGTCCATGACTTAACATCGGTAGAATGCTACCTCCAATTCCCTGTATGTTCGATAGAGCCAAAGATTCCCCCCCCCACTGATCAGAGTACGCCGATTACCCCCCGAACCGTACAAGATAGTTACCATCTATCATACGGCTTTCTAACTTCACTTATTTTTTTGGTCGTTCCGCTCTGTCGATCGATGGTAGTATAAGAGATCTGTAACCCCCCGAAGTTATTTACATAATGGTTCCTGCTTCCTACCCATAGTTAGCATGTATCTCCCCGGGTCATACTTGAGTATCACATCGTAGATCCCCACCCCAACTCTATCTTCCTTATCAGTGAACCGGAACATAGTGCATAGGTACTCTTCAATGCAGCGGGGACGAGACGACGTGATATACTACGATCACGTACAGAAGTGCTGCCCTTCGGCTCGGCAATATGGAACCTCTCAACAGCTCTCGTTCCTTTATGAGGTCCTATCGGGATAGGTAGGCCCAAGCCTTTCCCTTCCCCCCGACCGAGCAGTAGTTCCCCACGGCTGACAAATAGGAGTTTAGGCCGTAAAAGAAAGGGACCGGCCCCCATTCTCTCCCCCCCCCCACTGGGATTTTGCTTTCCTTATCTACGTGCGCACTGCGTCAGCACTGGCGAAAAAGAGGTCGGCTTTACTGAAGAAGAAGGGGCGGGGCCTTCGGGTGTCATATTTTGGCCGAGTTTACCGTACTTCCGGCCCCGACCGTAATATTTTTTTGTTACGTTCCACCGCTGTTACGCCAGAAATTAGAGGTTCCACACGAGCTCTCGTTCTGCGGCGTGATGGCAGGACCGATAGGAGATTGGCTCCGGGTGTAGATAGGGTAAAATTTTCAGGGGTTATGAAAATACATAGGCCCCTTCCCTTCTCTTTTGGATGAATGGGGTGGTTTAGAAGGCGCTTTCCGATCTACGGTCCCTCGGAGCGAAGGGTTAGGCAGGTAGTATGGGCCCTCTGACTTCCAGCTATGTGCTGTGCGGCTCCCGCGAAGCGAATGAAGGGAAGCTCTTCGAGCTTTCTCCGCCAGCATGGTCGGCCTTATAAAGCTCCCTAAGCAAAGCCCCCTTCCCTTATTAAATGAAGTCAAAAGTCTTCACTTAGTAGTAGGCATTCTATAAGCGACTTGTCGAGTCTACGAAGCTTTGCTTCTTGTGGTCGGCCCGTAATGCCTCCGCTTGCTTCCTTCCAGCTCAGAATGCTTGGCCCCCCGCGCCAAGTCGATCTTTTAGGCTTGGCTTCGTCCCGGAAGCGAAGCTTCTACGACGAGTCGCTTCTCCCCTTCTCTACTCTCTCTGGCGGAGAAAGCTCGAAGAGCTTACGGGTGAGCTTACGCTTACTCTCAGCCTCTTTGATTGGTAGGCGGGCGGGCTAAGCCCTCTACTTAAGATTCCATTCATAAGGTTAATTTTCTCTTGTTGTGACGCTTTGGTTAGGCCGACTACTATACTATAGGCTACTTTTAGCTTCTATAGTGGCCTTTCTACTTTGGTGTAGTTGTAGTTTGTATTGGTACTGAATGAATATATCAAACAAAGGCGAGCAGTATAAGCCCTTTTCCGGCCTGGGAAAAGCAGCGAACTCTAGAAGCTAGGGCCTTGTTCACCGAAGACTATTCCGTTATCAGCGGAAAGCCGCCTTAGAGATTGAACGTCGACTTATCTTATTACCGTTCAATCTAAGACAGCGCTGATAGCTTGTAGTGAACAGCCCCCTTATGAAAGCAAGCGAAAGCAGCCTTTGGTACTTAATTAAGGTTTGGAAGCCTTGCAACTATGATAGAAAGCCGTTTGCTTCTTGCCAAAGCCTTCGCCTTTCTTTTGAATCAAAGTAGGTCGCGACTCTTGTATTTTAGTCGG